ACCCATCCTGTATATTGTCTTTTTCGTTCCATGTTGCAATACAAACGTATTATTTAATTATATTATACGATACGAGATTATACGAGAATGAATTCTTCATTTATAGGAAGAAAAGAAAGAACTATTTATCTTTTCCTTGATAATTTGTACATGACATGAGAGAAACCTGTCTTTATAGTTATAATTGAGGAAAAGATTCTATCATAATATATATATATATATATGTATATCGAAGTGATACCCCCGGATTCCCCAAAAAGGGAGAATCATTTCTTTCAATACTCACTCGTTGTTAGTTAACAATCCTAGTGATTGAATCCATATGCTTAATTCTGATAGGAAATAAAATGGTAAAATTATTATTCATCGAATGACTATTCATCTATTGTATTTTCATCAAATAGGGAGCGGGTAAGACTCTATGGAAAAATGGTGGTTCAATTCGATGTTGTTTAACGAAAAGTTAGAACATAGGTGTGGGCTAAGTAAATCAATGGATAGTTCTGATGCTATTGGAAATACCAGTGGAAGTGAAGAACCCATTATAAATGATACGGGTAAAAACACTCCTAGTTGGAGTAATAGCGGCAGTTATACTTTCAGTAATGTTGATTATTTATTGGATATCGGGAATATTTGGAGTTTAATCTCTGATGACACTTTTTTAGTTAGGGATAGTAATGGTGACAGTTATTCTGTATATTTTGATATTGAAAATCAGATTTTTGAGATTGACAATGATAGTTCTTTTCTGAGTGAACTAGAAAGTTTTTTTTCTAGTTATTTGAATAGTGGGTCTAAGAGTAAGAATCACTACTATTATCATTACATGTATGATACTCAATCTAGTTGGAATAATCACATTAATAGTTGCATTGATAGTTATCTTCGTTTTGAAGTCAGTATTAATAGTTCTATTTCAGGCGGTACCGACAATTACAGTAACAGTTATATTTATAGTTTCATTTGTACTGAAAGTGTAAGTCGTAGTGAAAGCGGGAATTCTAATATAAAAACTAGTAGTAATGGCAGCGATTTCAATATAAGAGGAAGGTCTAATGATTTCGATATAAATAAAAAATACAGACATTTATGGGTTCAATGCGAAAATTGTTATGGATTAAATTATAAAAAATTTTTTAGGTCAAAAATGAATATTTGTGAACAGTGTGGATATCATTTGAAAATGAGTAGTTCAGATAGAATCGAACTTTCGATTGATCCGGGCACTTGGGATCCTATGGATGAAGATATGGTCTCTATGGACCCTATTGAATTTCATTCAGAGGAAGAACCTTATAAGGATCGTATCGATTCTTATCAAAGAAAGACAGGTTTAACTGAAGCTGTTCAAACAGGCATAGGTCAACTAAATGGTATTCCGATAGCAATTGGGGTTATGGATTTTCAGTTCATGGGAGGTAGTATGGGATCCGTAGTCGGCGAGAAAATCACCCGTTTGATCGAGTATGCTACTAATCGATCTTTACCTGTCATTATTGTGTGTGCTTCTGGGGGAGCACGCATGCAAGAAGGAAGTTTGAGCTTGATGCAAATGGCTAAAATATCTTCTGCTTTATATGATTATCAATCAAATAAAAAGTTATTCTATGTATCAATCCTTACATCTCCTACAACCGGTGGAGTAACAGCCAGTTTTGGTATGTTGGGAGATGTCATTATTGCTGAACCAAATGCCTACATTGCATTTGCGGGTAAAAGAGTAATTGAACAAACATTGAATAAAACAGTACCCGACGGTTCACAAGCGGCTGAGTATTTATTCCATAAGGGCTTATTCGACCCAATCGTACCACGTAATCCTTTAAAAGGTGTTCTGAGTGAGTTATTTCAGCTCCACGGTTTCTTTCCTCTGAATCAAAATTCAAAAAATTAAAGTATAGCACTCGATTCAATTATTTGTAGCGAACGAGTATTTCTATTTAGTTCATCATAATCAAAAAAAAACTTAAGAAGAATGGTGTTTTCTTTGGTGACATAAGTTCTACTTGTAGTAAGAGTCAGAAGTTTCGGATAATTTTTTTTTTTTTTTGATCTTTTCCTCCAGATCTATTTTTTATCTTACCCCTATTCATGATTAGTAATCAGGAACCTTTTATCAATCAATAGCAATAGAATAGGATAAAAAAAAGATAAAAGAGTGAGTTTCTCCTTCCGAGGAATTGGGGAAAGGAAAGACAGAAAGAAAATAAAAAGAATTTTATCCGGCTTTCTTGCGTATTAATTTAATTTTAATATGGACAGACAATATTAATATAGACAATAATATATCTTATTTATAATTTATATTATATTCATTTATAATTTCTTATATAATCTTATATAAGATTATATAAGAAATATAGAGGGCATATAGAATAGAAAGAAATGATTTCTATATCTACCGAGAACCCCCCCTTTTTATTATAGAATCGAGTCACCGTTTGTTTTGTTGGATCGGATTAGTGAAAGTCGCGAACTCATAATAAACTCTTTAAACCCCTTATTAGAAAAATATAAAGAAGAAAAAAAAAGGATGGGAGAAGAAGAATAAAAAATTTCTTATATTATATTAAATTAAAGTGAATTATCATACATATTTATGTAGAAAGATGAATAGGTACACTTAATTCAGTTCTACATTCCTTGCACTTATTAACTACTTAATATTATTTATAATAGATATACTTATCATAAGATATCTTTATAATAGGTACAAATATTAAATTGGGGCACCCATTCTATGACAGATCTCAACTTACCCTCTATTTTTGTGCCTTTAGTGGGCCTAGTATTTCCGGCAATTGCAATGGCTTCTTTATCTCTTCATGTCCAAAAAAATAAGATTGTCTAGATTCGATGGGACCAAATCTCATCAATTTATTTCAACACTGGATCATAATACAGATATTTATATTAGTGTAATATGGTACGATATGTGGCGCTTTCCGAACACAAATGAAAGACTGATACACATACGGATACATGATATCTGCATAAATGCATGCATATTATATGCGGGTATAGCTGGTTAAAAATGGATCGGCGAATATTTTAAATAGAAAGTCAATGTATCTAACCAATTACTCCTAATAGTTCCCGTCAAAATAGTGCTAGTTGATGAGAGTTACTTCGGGGTCAATAAAAGTAAAGTAAAATTCATTTGGGTTATTCTCTCAATTCCAATCGAATACAACTAGATCTAGTATAGTATAAGTATAGTATGAACTGGCGATCAGAACATATCTGGATAGAACTTATAACGGGGTCTCGAAAAACAAGTAATTTTTGTTGGGCCTGTATCCTTTTTTTGGGTTCATTAGGATTCTTAGTGGTTGGAACTTCCAGTTATCTTGGTAGGAATCTGATATCCGTATTTCCATCTCAGCAAATCATTTTTTTTCCACAAGGAATCGTGATGTCTTTCTATGGGATCGCGGGTCTATTCATTAGCTCCTATTTGTGGTGTACAATTGCGTGGAATGTAGGTAGTGGTTATGACCGATTTGATAGAAAAGAAGGAATAGTTTGTATTTTTCGTTGGGGATTTCCTGGAATAAATCGTCGCATTTTCCTTCGTTTCCTTATGAGAGATATCCAATCCATCAGAATGGAGGTTAAAGAGGGTCTTTATCCTCGTCGTGTCCTTTATATGGAAATCAGAGGCCAAGGAGCCATTCCCTTGACTGGCACTGATGAGAATCTTACTCCGCGAGAAATTGAACAAAAGGCTGCCGAATTAGCCTATTTCTTGCGCGTACCAATTGAAGTATTTTGAAATGAACTGAAGAATTAATGTTTTCTCAGTATGAGGGAAGGAACTTGCTAATTCCCTTTTTAATACAATTGAAGTTTCTTCATAAGATAAGGCTCATTCGAGCAAAACAAAACATATTCGATTTTATTTCCCCCTTCCGTTGGCGGTGCAACCCACATAGAATAAAAAAAAAGCAGGAGAGCTCATATGTAACAACTAAACTATAATAAAAAGCAATTTTTTGTATACCAAAAACCATTTTTTGTATGCGTATGGAGCCCAATTTATACTAGTAAAAAGTCTAATAAGTATGCATTCATCAAACATATCCGAACATTTATTTCGTAATACAGAATTCATCTTTTTAGACCCAAGATCTTGAATTGATACGTTATTCCTGGGCTCTGGTTAGGCGGTGAAACATTTCGAAATAATTAATTGATCCGAGAAGGAGTTTTTTCGTCTCGAAATCTGAATAATATTCGTTACTTCAAGTGGGTTTTTCGAGTATTCATCGACAAGAACAAATGAAGATGAAATTAGTTGGAATTTACCCAATTGAGATATCTCTGGGAATCATATTTGCTTATTTTTTTTTTCATCTGAAAAGGACCCTTATTCTATTTCTATATTTTTTCTAGATCTAAGGACTAAATTTTTACACAAAAATGGGAATAGATTCATAGGTTTGATACCTTGTTATAGAATTAGTGTTCAGAGAAATATCAGATAGAATCGACGAATGAAGCAGATTCATTAACAATTCACAGATAAAAAAATGAAAAAAAAAGAAAGCATTGACTTCCCTCCCATATATTGTATCCATAGTATTTTTGCCCTGGTGGGTCTCTCTCTCATTTAATAAAAGTCTGGAACCATGGGTTATTAATTGGTGGAATACCCGGCAATCCGAAACTTTCTTAAATGATATTCAAGAGAAAAATGTTCTAGAAAGATTCATAGAATTAGAAGAACTATTCCTGTTGGACGAAATGATAAAGGAATACCCGGAAACACATATACAAAAGCTTCGTATAGGAATACACAAGGAAACGATACAATTAGTCAAAACACACAATGAGTATCATCTCCATATCATTTTTAATTTCTCGACAAATATAATCTGTTTCGCTATTCTAAGTGGTTATTTTATTCTGGGTAATGAAGAACTTGTCATTCTTAATTCTTGGGTTCAGGAATTCCTCTATAACTTGAGTGACACAATAAAAGCCTTTTCGATTCTTTTAGTTACTGATTTATGGATCGGATTTCATTCGACCCATGGTTGGGAACTTATGATTGGTTCGGTCTACAACGATTTTGGATTGGCTCATAACGATCAAATTATATCCGGTCTTGTTTCCACTTTTCCAGTTATTCTAGATACAATTGTGAAATATTGGATCTTCCATTATTTAAATCGTGTATCTCCTTCACTTGTAGTCATTTATCATTCAATGAACGAATGAAGAACTCATTTGATCTCCTGATATCAATCAAATCAGAATGTTTCTTCGTGTATTGTATAAAGAATAAAGAAAGTATTTTCAATCTTACTTATTCTTTATACTTCTACCTGTTCAGGGTATTCGTCCTATATTCCAGTACAATTATTCCAGTACAATGGCAGACTCGTGGATAGGGAACTATACTAGCTAGCTACCTTTCTAATTTATTGTAGAAATTCCGGGATCAATGATTGGACCATGCAAAATAGAAATATTTTTTCTTGGGTAAAGGAACAGATGACTCGATCCATTTCTGTATCGATCATGATATATGTAATAACTCGGGCATCTATTTCAAATGCATATCCCATTTTTGCGCAGCAGGGTTATGAAAATCCGCGGGAAGCAACTGGACGAATTGTATGTGCCAATTGCCATTTAGCTAATAAGCCCGTGGATATTGAAGTTCCGCAAGCTGTGCTTCCTGATACTGTATTTGAAGCAGTTGTTCGAATCCCTTATGATATGCAACTGAAACAGGTTCTTGCTAACGGGAAAAAGGGGGCTTTGAATGTGGGGGTTGTTCTCATTTTACCCGAGGGATTCGAATTGGCCCCCCCCGATCGTATTTCTCCCGAGGTGAAAGAAAAGACGGGAAATCTATCCTTTCAGAGTTATCGTCCCAATAAAAGAAATATTCTTGTGATAGGTCCTGTTCCCGGTCAGAAATATAGTGAAATTGTCTTTCCCATTCTTTCCCCCGACCCTGCTACGAAGAAAGACGTTCACTTCTTAAAATATCCCATATATGTAGGTGGGAATAGAGGAAGGGGTCAGATTTATCCTGATGGGAGCAAGAGTAACAATACAGTCTATAATGCTACATCGGCAGGAATAGTAAGCAGAATAGTACGTAGAGAAAAGGGGGGATATGAAATAACCATAGTTGATGTATCGGATGGACATCAAGTGGTTGATATTATACCTCCAGGACCAGAACTTCTTGTTTCAGAGAGCGAATCCATCAAGCTTGATCAACCATTAACAAGCAATCCTAATGTGGGAGGGTTTGGTCAGGGAGATGCAGAAATAGTGCTTCAAGATCCATTACGCGCCCAAGGCCTTTTGTTCTTCTTGGCATCCGTTATTTTGGCACAAATTTTTTTGGTTCTTAAAAAGAAACAGTTTGAAAAGGTTCAATTGTACGAAATGAATTTCTAGATCCAGAGATCCCTTAACATTGAATTGGTAAAGTAAAAAGCGCGAATTTTTGTCGATCGATACAATTATGTATGATCAAAAAATTCTGTAAACCCCCTTGCTTGCTTTGTTTATATTGTTTTCGCGGGATGTCTGGAATTCATTACTTGTATCCCATTCCTAGTAATAGACAATAGGCATACAAATACAAAGGAAAAGAATATAGGGAAAGGGCGGGATAAACGAAAGGAACAAATACTTCTAGGAGGGATTACTAGTCTTCCTAATCTTCTATTCGACACAAGAAAGGGTGGAAAATCAATCCTTTCTTGTGTCGTCTTATATCGAAATAATAATGATTTTTTATCCTTTTCGTCTGTTCGTCAAAGATTACTATTCCTTCTTTTTCGTGTCTATCGAAACCCCCTTGTTTAAATTTATAATTTAGATTTATAAAAAGTAGTGGACAAACAAAAAAGGGGGGGGGTGTGTGTTTAGGGGGGGGGTAATTCATTGAGCAAATAGAACTTCTTCAATTAAATTATTCAATTAACTTTTAAACTTATAACTTACTTAATAACTTAATAAAAAGAGAAAAATTATTCAAACAAAAAGATACTTTTACTCTTCCGGTTGAAAAACAGATTATATTTTATTTTTCCACATATCCAAATTATTATTTATTATCTCATCACAGTTTTTTTTTTATTTTATCTTTAGAGTATAGTTTTTATAGAGTGAGGTTCTATTCTATTAATATATATATGATTTATACAGATAAGACATCCTGCAAATAAATCATTTATATACTAATATGGATTATACAGAAAATCGATTGATTCCTTCTTTCTTGTTCTTTCGTAAGAGTTAATATTATGGATAAACGACGGAAACTATGAATCAATCAATAGATTCAAGTCTTCAAACAAAAACATCACATCATAAGAAACAAAAGAAAGAATAGAGTAGTTTGAAACATCAGATCAGAACCAAGGATCCCCTTTTGTAATTTCTATGAATATAATATTTTGATTATGTTGACTGGATAACTTTCCAATTTTTATGTTATGGAATAGATCAAAGTCTCACTCTAAT